GGTTTTGACTTATACGGGTCCCGTACCACAGGAAAAATATGGGCAGAAGTAATAAAGTAATAAATTACCTGGTGTACTTGCCCTATTCGCTGTGTTTCGTAAGTTTCATCCATCCAGTACGGGAGGAAAATGCAAGAGAGTTTCAATATGATATGGAAAGTTCCCAAATTCAATTGAAATTCTCGTTTGAAGACATGTTGCAAAGGAGTCAAGGCTTCCTTTTTTTTTTTTACCTGTACTCAACACGATTCTAACCCCAACTTATATAGTCTTTAATTCTGCTTAGCATACTAGCATCTCTTTCCTGCCAAAACTCATTCTACTTCTGCTACACTTTTGGCACTTCTCCTTTTTTTTATCTTTGACGTGTAGGATTGCTAATAGAAACTAGTGAGAAAGGTAGCTTGACCTCCATCAGCTCTCGTGGTACAATTTTTTTCCTCTGGAGCTCATCAGACTTCGAATTATAATTTGGATCAGTCTAAAAAGAAAAAAAGAGTGGGAGGGGGAAGTGCTGCGTGCGGGGCTTGACCAGTGGCTCGTCGCGAAATAAGCTAACTACTAAGCCACAACCACAGAAAGAAATCAGCTATTTACCTCTTTTTTCTTTTTTTTTTTCAGATTGTTTCTCGTTGCTATCTTATTTTTGCGCCTTCCTCGCCAGTCAACTACAAGCAAGTAGTCATCAGATTCCTCCCATTCTCATTTTCAAAAAATCTATATTTTAGTTCACCTACTTACTCATTGTTATTCGGTAGTTCGTTAGGTTGCCAAATCATCCTCAGGGAATCTCGTCGGAACGAAATAAAGAACGAGAGTGAAAAATTGAAGCTGCCTTCATTTCAAAATGAATTCCTTTTCAAAAAATGATTAATACTTTGGATACGCTGATACCGACTCGTCAATCTCCTCCGTATTTGATCTTCTTTCTATTTCTTTATATTACTGACGCGAAAGCAGAAAACTCAGTGCGTTTTGGTAAACCCATGCATCAATTTGATAGAGTTTTCATTTATCTATCTACGTTGCTTTTTTGCAATCTGGCAAACACAGTAGCGTAGTGGGGCGCAAATTCGAAAATTTTCAAATGAATTTGCAAAAAAAAAATTGAGATTTCTAGAAATTGATTTTTGTCTTCCTAGTTGGAAACAACTGAGAAAAGTTCTTTTCTTAACAATAATTGAATGACGAGGAGCCGTATGAGGTGGAAGTCTCACGTACGGTTCTGTGTAGCGACGTTGTAGCTGTCGACTATTTCACAACTACACCAAAAAAACCCAACTCTGCCCTACGTAAAGTCGCCAGAGTTCGATTAACCTCCAAATTTGAGGTAACGGCTTACATACCAGGTATTGGCCACAATTTGCAGGAACATTCGGTGGTCCTTGTGAGAGGCGGAAGGGTCAAAGACTTACCCGGCGTTAGATATCACATCGTGAGAGGAACCTTAGATGCTGTAGGAGTGAAGGGTCGTAAAAAAGGGCGTTCTAGTGCGTTGCAGAACATTGTCACAATTTGTATCATCGCAATGATTCCGTATCAGTTGTTCTGATACGTTAAATGTGTAGCTGACCCAGCATTGCCATGGGGACTAAAGCCTGCTACGACAAAGATTGATAATTTTATTCCTCTATTTTTGTGTGAAACAACTTGGTGTCTAAGGTGTTTTATTCCAGTAGCTTAAGTTGAGTTTTACCCGGACTCCCAACTAAAAATAAAATAAAAGTCTTTTCCTCCTGGAACAAGTTCAGGTTACGACTACGGATATTCGGCGAAGACTTTCTATTTATATACATATATAACATATCTATCTACCAATTGGATCGAGAAGCCTGCGGACATTACCTACGGACATTAGTAGTAAGATAATTGAATTGCAAGATTTTTCTTTTCTATACCTATTTTTTTCTCTAGGGAAGAAAAGGAAACGGATGCTCAATGTGCAACGAGTAAATATGATTTTATTAGCGTGAGAAAAAAAATTTGGTTGAAATTTCTTTGGGTATCTTTTATTCAATCATATGGAAAGCTGTATTCGACGAAAGTCGAACGTGCAGTTTGGAGGGAGATCCCCCCACTAATTAACCGGTGGATCCACTCTACAATATGGAGTGAAGAAGCCAAAATAGTAGATTAAGAGACCGCTGAAAAAAAAATTTGAAGTTTGACATAGTTGTAAACTCGTGGTACATCGGAGCAGTGTAGTGAACAAAATTAAAAATATCGAATCGGACCCAGTTTATCGCAATCGATTAGTAAACATGCTAGTTGATCGTATCCTGAAAAATGGCAAAAAATCACTAGCTTATCAGATTTTGTATCAGGCTATGAAGCGGATTAGATAAAAGACAAATAAGAACCCACTGTCTGTTCTGCGACAGGCAGTGCGTGGGGTAACTCCCGATGTAGTCACGCAAACCAAACGTGTGGGTGGATCAACTTATCGAGTTCCCGTTGAAGTAGCACCTGCAGAAGGAAAAGCTTTGGCCATTCGGTGGTTATTGAGTGCGTGTCGAAAACGCTCAGGTCGAAGTACGGCTTTAAGATTGAGTGATGAATTGATGGATGCTGCCAGAAATTCTGGTAGTGCCATACGGAAAAAAGAGGAGACTCATAAAGTTGCGGAAGCTAACAAAGCTTTTGCTCATTTCCGTTAGTTTTGTTTAGATTCGTTCCAATCCACAACAAAAAAATTGTGGATTGGAACCAGGGCGCCAGTCCCGGGGAATCAAGAAACACTACGAAAAAATGAATGAGTGTAAGTTTGTTAATCATTTTAATATTTCTTTTTTTTTTCGTTTGGTGTTCGAAGTTGCGGATTACTTACTGAAAAGACTTAACGCAGGATTAGTTTCTTTCAAAATTGAAATCAATTAGAAACGCATATTGCGTAAATAAAAACTTTTACCTCTCTTCCCTGTGTTTTGAAAAATTCATATTGTGAAATAAGTAACAAAAAAGAAAAAAAAAAGTTAAGATACGGAAAAAAAACCTATGCATTTTCATTTAAGGATTTTAAAGACTTAATCAATTTTGGTTGACATAGATAGATTTTTATGATACACTACGAACTAACAGGCTTATTAGCCTGGGGAATCACTAACTCCTTTTCGAAAACCAAAAATTACCATGACCGCAACTTTAGAAAGACGCGAAAGCGCAAGTCTATGGGGTCGCTTTTGCGACTGGATCACCAGCACCGAAAACCGTCTTTACATCGGATGGTTTGGTGTATTGATGATTCCTACCCTACTAACCGCAACCTCTGTATTCATCATTGCTTTCGTCGCAGCTCCTCCTGTAGATATTGATGGTATTCGTGAGCCCGTTTCTGGTTCTTTGCTATACGGTAACAACATTATCTCAGGCGCTATCGTCCCTACTTCTGCAGCTATTGGGTTACACTTCTACCCAATCTGGGAAGCAGCTTCTGTCGATGAATGGCTTTACAATGGTGGTCCTTATGAATTGATCGTTCTTCACTTCCTACTTGGTGTAGCTTGCTACATGGGTCGTGAGTGGGAACTAAGCTTCCGTTTAGGTATGCGTCCTTGGATTGCTGTTGCTTACTCAGCCCCAGTTGCAGCTGCGACCGCTGTCTTCTTGATCTACCCAATTGGTCAAGGAAGTTTTTCTGACGGTATGCCTCTGGGCATTTCTGGTACTTTCAATTTTATGATCGTCTTCCAGGCTGAGCACAACATCCTTATGCATCCCTTCCACATGTTGGGTGTAGCTGGCGTATTCGGCGGCTCTCTATTCAGTGCTATGCATGGTTCTTTGGTAACTTCTAGTTTGATTAGAGAAACTACTGAGAATGAGTCTGCTAATGCAGGTTATAAGTTTGGTCAAGAAGAAGAAACTTACAACATTGTAGCTGCTCACGGCTATTTTGGTCGTTTGATCTTCCAATATGCTAGCTTCAACAATTCTCGTTCTCTACACTTCTTTTTAGCTGCTTGGCCCGTAGTAGGTATCTGGTTCACCGCCTTAGGTATCAGCACTATGGCATTCAACTTGAATGGTTTTAACTTCAACCAATCCGTGGTTGACAGCCAAGGTCGTGTTATAAACACCTGGGCTGACATCATCAACCGCGCTAACCTAGGTATGGAAGTTATGCATGAACGTAACGCTCATAACTTCCCTCTAGACTTAGCTTCTGTTGAAGCCCCTTCTGTAAACGGATAATCTCCGTTTGGTTAGGCAGTACATGGATGCCAAACCCTTCAACTTCGGAAGATAGGGTTTGGTGTCCAAGAAAAGAAAAAGTAAAGGTTCGTACGAGAGAACAAAAAAAAAGGAAAAGAACAGCCTGTAACAATCTCACGGTTATCAGTTTGCGACTGTGAATGAAAAAGAACAAAAAATAGATGGAATATCCTTCTGAAATGAAATAAGTTCCTATTTTGACTCACTGACTGAATGCTTGTAACTTCATTCAATCTTTTGGATAGAAGAAGTTGGAAGTACATTCTCACCTATTTTCTGTTATATTGCTATACAGTTAAATCATACAGTTCGTATAGATGTGTATCAATTGAACAACAATCTATCTAGCTTAACGGATGGATCTCGTTCACATTCCATTCGGGGAGCCCAGGCCCCTTAACATTACATTCACAGAGGGGGCGGACGTAGCCAAGTGGATCAAGGCAATGGATTGTGAATCCATCACGCGCGGGTTCAATCCCCGTCGTTCGCCCATCCAGGTAATTCAATACTACTGCTCCGGCTACTTAGAGCGGAGAAAATTTGTTTGTTAAGTTAAGGTGCGTGGGGTAGATGCATGCGGTTTTCTTCAAAAAGAACATTTGAGAATTCCCAAGTTTATTCATTCCAGTTTTTTTTGAAGGCGGCTATTTTCTTTACAGAAATAGAAATGATTAGACTTGTTTGATAGATTTCTTCCATCCCATATTGAAATTTTCAAAATTTATGGTATAATCTATATAGAATAGAATAAATATTCTAGTATAGATAGAAAATAACTAGATAATCTATTTAATATTATAAATATGGAAATAGATGGAGAAAAAGTTTCATAACTAAGAAGTAAGGTACTATGATATGAAAAAAGAAACGATTGGAAATAAGGTAGTAAAAGAAAGTGTAGAAGTAAGAAGTCCAGACTCTTCCTCTGAAGTTTGGAACTTCTTAGAAGTCAATGGATTGGACGACTTTTCCAAATCATTGAAAAACCAACATCTCAAAGAACTTGTAGTTAGTCCAGATTTTACTGACGAACCTTTGATCAGATTATTTGACTTGTGATTTCTGAGTTCACTGTTTTTACGCAATCTTCGCCATTCAGTAATGAGGGGGAGTAACATCAATCTGGATATGCTGATGTTGCTAACGATACCGATTCTTATGCATTGCTGGAGTGACAAAAATTCAATTGATAAAAATTTTGTATCAACAAAAGTCATTAATGGAGGTGAGGAAATACGACAGAAAGAGGTAGAAAATTATGGTAGGTTTTTTCACGACTGTTTACTTCAATTCAAAAGATCTTTATCTCTCAAAAAAAATAGGAACAGAAAAGTACGGGCTTCCTACCACTTAGATTCAAACAAAGAAAAAAATATTTCAGTTTCTACAAAAAAGAACAAAAACAAAATTTGTCATGATATCACGACTTCCTTGATTTCGTCGGATATATGGAACGCGTCCAGAACGAGGGTATTTGGCAGGGATAGTTTCAAAGATGAAACTGAAAAGATTCGAGTGGTTCGTGGGGATAGGTATCTGCAAGATTTCTTTAGGTTTTTCAAATCCTATAACCGATTAGTAGTTTCCAAGAACGGAGGTGACTGCTACCAAAACAATTTGGATTTGTTGTCTCTTCGGGAAATTCGTAACAAACAAGATCTTGGAGTACAAGCAATACGGTTGAGAAACAATTTATTTAATCCCGTAGGATTACACCCCTGTGAAAAAGTACTACTTGAATCTATAGATTCAGCAGATCAACGAGGAGATGGATCGACATTTTCATTTGAGCAAGAAGCCTTTTCCAACTTGTCTTCGTTTATGTCTTGTAAAAAAACGATGTTGTTTCGCAACTTTATATCCGGATTAGATTTTGAAAAAGATAGAAAAGACTTTCCCAGTCTATACGCCTATTTACAAATTAGAAATCAATTAATAAATCGACTTATTGACTTCATTAAAACATCGAGCCTTATTGTTGATGGAGAAATCGGTATTGACATTAGTAATAGCATCGAATCCGAGAAAGGATTTTTACAGGAAAACATGCCGTTTACTAAAATATCTGACAAGAAACTTGGGTTATCAAGTAGTGGATACTTTGACTTTAATGAGATTCTTCCAAACTATTTTAAAGCATCTTTCAGTATCCCTAAAGAAACTACTAATGGAAGTAAAAATTTAAACAAATTAAAAGGAAGGTGGAGCCTAGTAGATTCAATATATTTGCTAGTTAGATTGTATGGGCAAAAGAAAATCATATTTCTTTACTCAACATACATATTTCTTTTCCACGACTATTTCTGCGCGTTATCCACTGAATATTTCTTTCGAATCAACTATTGGTTGGATGATTGGACGGGGCGCGGAGAATATACCAGTGTAACAAGAATTGCAACTGAATACATAGTATTCAAGTGGAAGGATGATGTGGAACGTCTATGGAACGAATATATTACCTCTCGAATTGATGAGTTTCTAAATGTTCAATTAAATGTGCGTAAATGGATTACTACAACAGAAAATTTGTATCTTTTGCCGGTCGGAAAATTCTTGGAAAAAGCAATGAAGGACGATTTGGAAGTAATTTGCCGTATGTCAATAATGAAAAACAAGTTATTAAATAACACTGATGCAACCAAGAAACATACCAATAAATGTTTTCACCGATTTCTCAATGTGGTATTTTTTTCTAAAATGATTGTTGCTGAGATTACTCGCCAGAAAGCTCTGATAGATACCATTGATTACTGCATAGAAAAATTGAACGAACTAGATGAGAAGTTGAACAAATTGAATTTAATAAATAAGCCTAATTTTTCATTACCATCAGACTTTGTGTATGAGTTTCAGGAGGACGTACTCTTTCTTAAAGAAATTCTTGAAAGAAAAAGAAGTTTATTTCTCAAGCCTAGATTGTTAAGAAATGAAGAATTGATAGGCTCTTCAACTGCACTCAAACCTGCGTTGAATCCCACTTTTCTTGAATTGCCCCACATCGAAGCTATCCGAACAGGATTTTCGAGCGAGGCTCTTTCCATTACGGGAGGATATATTTGGAGAAATCTGTTTCTACATGATTTAAATTGGGAGGGAGTTTCAATCAGAAATATTGGTGCGGGTATTTCAAAAAACATTTTTTATCAAATGGATAAAATAAACCACTCACCTATACAGAGCCGTGCTGTAAACAACTTCATTCCGAGAATAGAAAGGGGTTTTTTCATCGGGAAATGCAACAGTAGTTATTTCAACGTGTTAGAAAACTTTCTTCTTGGGGTCTCCGGCGAGAAAGAGAAAGCTATCTCATCTGAGATCATCTCATTTATTCATCCCCAATTGTCAGATTTGTTATCATTCAATTCTTCGGAACAAGTAGAGAGGGTAGCTGGTCACTTACTGACATCAATTCAATTTCGTTTGTCTAATCTGCATGAATCGGCAACAACAGTAACTCATTTAGATGGACTTCCAATTTCTATTTTGGATCTGAATGGGTTATTGACAAGGTTGAACTCATCCCCTCGTGAAGCCATAGACTCGTTTCTGTTCTCGTGCAATAACGATGGAGTTTCTCTGAAAGAGGCGCCGATTAATTCCGACTTAGATCATCAGCAACCTCAATCTCGTTGGAATCTGGTGGTATTGGATCGAGTCAATTCAGAGAAGTTTTTTCAAAAGGGATTAGGCTCAAAAAACGGTTTCACCGGGAATCGAGTCTATCAAGACAATTTGTCTATTAGATATTTATGGGAACCGGAAAAATTGGATACACCCTATTGGTCGCTAAGATTCTCATTATGCAATAATGTAACATCGAGATTTCTATCAGGATCAATCGTAAAAGAGGTTCCCCGCGGAGATGCGGGGTTTGCAGATGAATCTGCCCAAGAAGAAGCTACTCGCTCGTCCCAATTTACCAATTTGAATGAATTATCAACGGAGTTGGACAGATATAAAATCTCTTGGATCTTTTGGAAAGACAATATGGATGAAAAATGGAGCTTGTTGAGAGATTATATACCTCTGTTTTTTACCCCCACCTGGTGGAGATACTTCTACGACCTGATTAGAGAAACATATCCAGAAATAATACTTAAACTAAGTTACGACTCAAATCACGAGCTTCCTAGAATCTCTAAAAAAATTGCTGAGGATTTATTAGATGGGGCAAAAAGCTATTTATTCCGACGCCTGCAAAGGCTAGGATTGAAATTTGAATTTGAAAACAATTCTATTAATAACCTATTCTCCAAGATAGGTCTTCTCATTCCCGAAAAAATTTCTGATGAGGCGGAGATGTCATATCCAGAAGAATGGTCAGTATCTCAATTTTCCAATAGGTCTTCTATCTTATATTGCTGCATCCTCTCAATATTGTTTGTTTTCACGTTATTGAAACATCCTTTGTCTGCCGTTTCGGGTTTCAATTCCTTTCATTTATGGAAACGTTTCGATATTATTGAATATTTAACAGACCCAATGCGCGGATTCTATTTGAAAAAGGTAATGTATTCCCCTCCGACAAGATAAATGTTAACAAGAGATCTATTAATCCATTCCTTGAGGCGATTCTTAACTTATATAAATAATATATTTTTTTTCCTTATTGTGAAGAATGAACTTGATTCATGGCTATTTTGTAGAGAAAGCTCTGATATTATAGATAGTAATAAAGAACTACTGACTCAATGTTTAGTAACAACTAAAATTTTCTACAAGTATGGATCGAAATCAAAATCCAATTATGATTTATTGAGCAACAAGATTGTTTATCAACCTTACCCACAAGAAAGATGCAATATTTTGGAATATTTACTGAAATTCTGGCAAAATAATTTATTGGGTCACAAAATCCGTAAGTTGGATCCTGCGGAGAAATGGGCTTTTTCGGCTTTCGGGAGAAATATTTTATTTTCAGCAGCAGCACCAAGACGAAACGACAGTCTACTAAACATGCCATATAGCGACATACCCATTTCACTCCAATCGAGATTATTACCATCTAAAGGAATTTTGCTAGTAGGACCTATAGAAACTGGCCGATCTTCTATTATTAGAAATGTAGCATTCAACTCCTATTTTCCAGTGGTGAAACTATCATTAAAGAGGTTCATATATAACCGATCCTTTTTGGGCAATGTACGTGGAAATTTCATCTCGAAAGAGAGCGCATACCGATTAAATATGGTCTTTGAAATAGCAAGAGAAATGTCTCCTTGTACATTATGGATTCAAGATATTCATGAATTGAATATTAATCGTTCGTATAATAAGCTAGAAGCTGATCCCAAATTTTTACTTTGTCAAATATTGAATCGTATTAGTCACAAGCTCAGCAACTTCAACATTCGCAAGAATGTTGTTATTGCCACGACTCACGTACCTGCGAGGATAGATCCAGCTTCAGTAGCTCCGAATCGGTTAAACTAATTAATAAATTTTAGAAAGTTCAACGGGCGTCAACGTCAGAAAGAATTATCAATTCTATTACGGATCAAAGGTTTCAAATTAGAAACTAATCCGTCTCTTATTGAGAGTAATGTGTCTGGAACTACGGGTTATAGCAAACGAGATTTATTCTTTTTGGCCAATGAAGCATTATTAATAGGTACTTTCAAAAGAAAAAAGTTTGTCTGTAGCAACGCGATTCAATTAGCTTTGCATAGACAGCACTCGGCTGTTAGTGATATGGGCCATGAAATGGAATCTGATTCGGAATGGAAAATCTCCTCCTACGAGATAGCGGAAGCTACTTCGAAGAATAGTTTGATAGATACTTATCTCACAAATATTTCATTTATTGGTCGTGACGCGTTAAAAATGCGATTTTATTATTTGTCTAACTGGTATGTGGAACCTTCCAGAAACGAATCAACAATTGATGAATTCACTGTGTTTTCGCACCTCCTAAGGATACTAGCTGAATTAGTAGCTCACGATTCGTTCCAAATACAAATGGATATGAGAAAAAAAGAGAATTTCATTGTCATCGACAAACTCGTAGAGAATGACTTAAACCTAGCTTGTGGTGTCCTAGAAAACCTCTCAAATAATTTTTCACGTTCAGAAATTTTTAGAAAGGGGAGTCAACGCAATAATAGTTTTTCTATTCCCTTCCCTATTGGAGAACCCAAGTATTGCTTAGGAGTAACCTCTACAAGTTGCTCTTCTAAATTTCTGAGAAAAGAAGACAGACTTAGTAGTAGTCTGGCCGACTTCGAGATGCAACAGTCACCCGAATTAATAGCCTCAACAACAGAGATATCGCGTGAGATCACTTGGTCCCATAAGACTTGGCGTCTCCGTTTCTTACGAAGCAGAACTTATGAATTGATGGGGGTATTATCCGAACCCAACCATTTGTATAAATTAATTCTCCTTTATCAGAATCAGAATTATATACCCCAACAAAATTTTGAATTCAATAATATTAAGGGGGAAAAAAGTAAAGGGCGCAATAAAAGCGGGTATCTTTTCAATTTTGAAAAATCTGCCACTAATGAAACAGATAGCTTTATTAAAAGATTGGAAAACCAATTGGATAATATGTTGTTACGTGAGCAATTTTTAGAGTTGGGAATCTCTGGCGACTCATCTATTAATGAGTATGAAACACATTGTGATCGAATTAATGAAACGACTCGACTCTTCGGGAGGCGCTTCATCTGGGACCCCATGCTTCTGTTCCAGCCAGACCCTAACATTCCTTCTTCGCGACGCAACTTGTTTTCAACAAAAGAACTGGCGCGGAGGCTTTACAACATTTACGGTATGAGAAGGCAGCGCCTTCAAAAGACGTCAAATAAGAAAATTAAAAATTTCTTTCTCTATCGTGAAGATAATCCGAAATTGAAACCCGATTCATCTATTAATCGTTGGCCTAATCTTTCTTTGGATGAGGAGGAGCAAGATTCCGAATACGTAAAAGAAACTTCTTTCATAGATATATATCTGCAGTATCCACAGATATTTATTCCCGTTCATTTGGACTGTTACACGGTAGCGGAGGATTTCCCGGAACGATTTCTTCGGTTTAGGCTTCTGGTTCATAGAAACAGATGGATGAGACGGAACCGTTCCCCATTTCAGGATTTTCTTATCTATAATATGTTACTTGAAACTTATGAATATTTATCCAATCCGTTCCGGTTTGGTGAAACATCACTGGATCAATGAATCAGTTACTTCATGAAAAAGCTCAATGTCGTAAAACAACTGTTGTTTTCTAGATGAAAGATTTCCCACTCCATCTAGATCTCTAACCATATAAGTGGAAACCAAATCAGTAAGAGGAAGATCTCTATTTTTCCTTTTACTGATAAAAAAAAAATACAATTCTAACTTTTCAAAAAGTAATAAATTGGAGACCAGTTACTATATGATAATGATAATAGGAGTCTCCTTACTGAAAATTAATAACTAATAGCGGTTATTTCGTAGGAATTATGCAAACAAGGCCAGTTTTTTTTTATCATTATTATATTTTATTTTTGACCGATTAGAATGGGATTCGGTATCTCTGAAACGTTATTTAACCTGGCTGCAGAGGAGGCACCGGAATTTGTCTGAGTTGTTGGAACGGGGTCCACCTAAGAATGCTTCTCCTGGGTCCTATTATTGTAATTCTTCCTCGCGATCAGTATTCTACGCGGATTCCAGCTAAACAGAAACTAATTTTAGGTAATGCACCCTTTCTTTTTTCCTTACTTGTTCATAAAGGAAGGCCATTCATATGTATTCTTGAAAAAATTATGGATTGAACCCCTAGTTGACTTATTAATTTGATCATTGCAGTTATTTGTTATTTGATACACCAGATCAAATTGAAGTGAAAACTATTAAATCAAAACGGCGCCTCCATGCATGCATGGGGGACCGGGGAGGGGGGGGGGGGTAAGGAACGCGCCAGTATTCCTGTCTTCATTTGTTGGTGTTGAGGTTTGAAAGAAACACGATGATAAAAAGCATTCAACAATTGATGGGTCATGATCCAACAAGACTTTCTTTAGCATATGTCTGAAATACAACTCTTCTCCTATTACTAGAATTTCTTGACGTACGTATATACAAATCTCCCCGGATAGGATTCGAACCTACGACCAATCGGTTAACAGCCGACCGCTCTACCACTGAGCTACCTGGGAAAATGGTAGGAAATTCAGTTTCATACACCCTTGAGGACCTTTTTTCTGGAAGCCACTTCCAAATTCAATCTGGAATGAGTTGCTTTCTCTGCATTTTGTCAATTTTGTATACGCCCTAATTTTCATTATAGGGAGAAGGGTCGGCAATAGCAATCCCATTTGAATGTAGGGTCTCCCAAATCAAGAGTCAACATGGGGGGGTTAATCGGACAAGACAAGGTCGAGATCAACCCCACAAACCAAACCCCTTCCCTAATTCGTATTGACACCAATTAGTGATTTCTATTCCCCCCCTTCCTGGAGCCGTAGTAGAATAGTTACAGGGTCTTTCCGCCTTATGGATCATGGAAGGAAAATATTTGAGGAAGAAAAAAAACAGGGAAAAGAAAAAAACCAAAAGGGAAATAGAAAAAAATTGGGGAAAATGAAGAATAGCCGGGAGAGATGAATGCGAATTGGAGCTTCGTGAAACGAAAATAGCAGTTTACGGAAAAGGCGGAATTGGAAAATCAACGACAAGTTGCAATATATCCATAGCTTTAGCTAGACGAGGTAAAAAGGTATTACAAATTGGATGTGACCCAAAACATGATAGTACTTTCACGCTAACCGGATTTTTAATACCTACAATTATTGATACATTACAAGTAAAGGATTATCATTATGAAGACGTTTGGCCAGAAGATGTTATTTATAAGGGTTACGGTGGAGTCGATTGTGTAGAAGCTGGAGGTCCACCTGCAGGAGCTGGATGTGGGGGATATGTCGTGGGAGAAACAGTAAAATTATTAAAAGAGTTAAATGCTTTTTACGAATACGATATTATTTTATTTGATGTTCTGGGAGACGTTGTTTGCGGTGGCTTTGCCGCTCCTTTAAATTATGCAGATTATTGCATAATTATAACTGATAACGGTTTTGACGCTCTTTTTGCGGCCAACCGTATTTCCGCTTCGGTTCGAGAAAAATCTAATACTCACCCCTTGCGATTGGCCGGCTTAGTTGGCAATCGAACTTCTGAAAGAGATCTTATTGATAAATATGTAGAATCTTGTCCTATGCCTGTACTTGAAGTGTTACCTTTGGTTGAAGATATCCGAATTTCTAGGGTAAAAGGAAAAACTTTGTTTGAAATGGCTGAATACCAAGAAAATTTAAATTATGTTTGTGATTTTTATTTAAATATAGCAGATTAAATTCTTTCTGAACCAGAAGGAGTCATACCAAGGGAAATTCCCGATAGAGAATTGTTTAGTTTACCATCTGATTTTTATTTAAATGTAAATTTGGAAAATCCAGAAAAAGTTATGCTTGAAGAACAAAATGTTCCTTCGCTTGGTTTTACAGTTATCTAATCTAATAGTGAAAACATTAACATACTACGTTTACATAGCGCTATATTTTTCTAGTCTAAGGAAAAAGTTTCATGAAAAATTTTGAGATTCCTGCTTTTGAGTGTGAAACTGGTAATTATCACACATTTTGTCCAATTAGTTGTGTAGCCTGGTTATATCAAAAAATTGAAGATAGTTTTTTTCTAGTAATAGGCACAAAAACTTGTGGTTATTTTTTACAAAATGCTCTTGGAGTCATGATTTTTGCAGAACCTCGGTACGCTATGGCAGAATTAGAAGAGGGAGACATTTCAGCTCAATTAAACGATCATGAAGAATTAAAAAAAATTTGCTTACAAATAAAAAACGATAGAAATCCAAGCGTCATTATTTGGATTGGAACCTGTACGACGGAAATAATAAAGATGGACTTAGAAGGTATAGCTCCAAAATTAGAAAAACAAATAGGAATACCAATCATAGTTGCAAGAGCTAATGGATTGGATTATGCCTTTACGCAGGGTGAAGATACAGTTTTAGCCGCCATGGCACACCGATGTCCAGAATATAAAAATTCTGAGCTAAGGCAAGAGCCCACAAACAAAATTGATAATTCTAGTCAAATTAAAATCAATAATAGTTCAAACAACAATTTCATTTCTGAAAGAATTGAATTACCAAAATCCAAGTTAGTTCTTTTTGGCTCTTTACCCTCAAGTGTAGCTTCGCAATTGAATTTGGAATTAAAACGTCAATCCATTCTTGTTTTAGGTTGGTTACCTTCCCAAAGATATAATGAACTTCCTAGTTTAGGAGAAGGAATTTACGTTTGTGGGGTAAACCCATTTTTAAGCCGCACAGCAACAACTTTAATGCGTCGACGAAAATGCCAGCTAATTGGATCCCCCTTTCCAATTGGTCCAGATGGCACACGTGCCTGGATAGAAAAGATTTGTTCTGTCTTTAATAAAACACCAGTTGGTTTGAACGAAAGAGAAAATCAAATTTGGAAAGCTGTTCAGGATTATACCCGAATAATAAAAGGTAAATCTGTTTTTTTTATGGGAGATAATTTGTTAGAAATTTCTCTAGCCAGATTTTTAATTAGATGCGGAATGGTTGTTTATGAAATAGGTATTCCGTATATGGATAAACGATATCAAGCAGCTGAACTATTGTTTTTACAACAAACTTGTAAAAAAATGAATACACCTTTACCGCGAATTGTTGAAAAACCTGACAATTATAGCCAAGTACAGCGTATGCATGAACTGAAACCTCATTTAGCTATTACTGGAATGGCCCATGCTAACCCCTTGGAAGCTAGAAATATTAATACTAAGTGGTCAGTGGAATTTACCTTTGCACAAATTCATGGGTTCAGTAATGTGCAAGATATTCTCGAATTAGTTACTCGTCCGTTACGATGTAGAAGCGGTATTATGTCGGATTTTCAAAGCTTATCTAAACAGACAAATAAGATGAACTCAATCTAGAAATTTTTTTTTTATTTTCTAAGATGAAGTAACAATTACTGGTGAATCATTATGAAAAGATATCTAAATGAAAGTGTCTAATTCATTCTTAATCAAAAAGTTTCACAACTTGTTTCTTTTTCTGGCTTGTATGATTAAGAAAAATAATTTATTCTTTCTTATTAATTTTTTATTAATTGTTTTCAGTTTTTCATTGACTTCTTGAGAGAATCCACTTGAATAGTATGAAATTTCAGTGTATAATCTAATTGATTTGTATAGCAAAAAGAAACTAACTAGAGCAGAAAAAAAATGAAAGATTGTTTTTAATTGAGAGGTCACAAATATGTATGTATATCAGTAGAAATAAAAATGAATCTGAAAATTCTTAGATTTATACTATATATATGTGTATCTAAGTAAACACATAGGAAATAATTACAACAACAATACAATATATATTTTTTATTTCAAAAAATATATATACCTATAAATAACATTTTTTATTTGGATAAATAAAACTAATGAATCCTTATATATATATACTTTTTGGTCTATATTATGGATTACTCGCTACATTACCTGTAGGAGTTCCACAACTTTTATGTATAAGATCTTTCCTCATAGGAGGAAACCTGAGCGGTCTTGCTTCTCTAAGTGGATCCATGTTGGCACAGTTAATAACTTTTTTATCAATTTATTGCTCGCCAATTTACTTAGTATTGTCAAAACCACACATACTAACTGTAATGGTAATCCCCTATACCCTTGTCTTTTGTTTTTTTATCAAGGATCCCCCAGACTATCAGCTTTTACGACCAGTGACATCCTTCCGGGATTCTCGACTATTAAGATTATTTGTGCTCAGTTTTCTTTTTCAGATTTTCAATCCAATTGTGTTACCAAATCCCGTATTGACAAGGCTGCCCTATCTATTTTTTTTCAGATATAGTACTAATTCACTTTTCTTGATTTTTACTTTTGCCGGTTGGCTGTTTGGACAAGCAGCATTTAGTTATTTTTCGAAACTATTATTAACTCGCGTAGAAAGAGATTCACCAATGCTCTATCTATTAGTGAAACGTTCAATATACACAACTTTTAGTATTGTTTTTGTATCAATTGCCGTGGCATACTTGGGGAGAGCCCCGGCTCCCTTTTTTACCGAGAAGTATGTGAATCAATTCTACGCAAAAGACCTGCATTTTTGGAAACTCACCGGATATAAGAGTCTTTTTTGGTGGGCTTTTCAACCTTGGCCTTTTTCTTTTTTTGACCCCACAAGACATAATCGGGGCCATCGATTTGTTAGAAATTCCCGATTGTACAGAGGGAAGAGCTTCGTGAAAAGGAGAGTATCAACCTACTTTTTTCAAAAATGTTTAACTGATGGGAAGGAAAGATTATCTTTTGCATCGTTGCCAAGTTTAGCTATATTTGAAAAACAAATATGTGGATCTCTACCAACAAGAGCTCATTCACGACTAGGAACTCGTCTCCATCTTTTATCTCAAACTTGGGTTTTAGAAAAATTGGTAAGAACTAAACGCGTTGAGAAGGAATTAACAGATCGAGTTGTTTTACTAGATAATGATTACTCTTTCTCAAAAGCAATGGAAAAAAGAACCAGATTAAAAAGTCGGAAAAGAAGCAGAATACCACAAGTTTACGATCCTTTTGTTAATAATTTTCGTATGCGGATTCCAATTCCACATACATATTTAACACTAGCTGAATTGAACATGAAGCGGCACGGCCCCATAAAAGAAAGAAAATTAATCCGAAGGATTAAGAATAAAGAATATTTAAAAGATTGGATATCGAAAAATAATCGAAGAAGAAAAAAACAATATAGGTCTGTTTTTCCATGGGACCCTTTATCAATCAGATATAAACGCATGTTCCAATTCATGTATGAGAAAGGAACGTTGTATGACTTCAAGTTAAGAAAGATTCTTGAAAAGACCCAAAAAGATTCATCTGTGATTTGGGAAGAAATGATAGAGCTAAATCCTCTGTCTCAAGCATTATTTTTTACCTATTTAGAGCGAGAGAATTCTTATTACTTAAATACCATTTCCACGTTGAAGGCATTTTTTATAAGTAATTATAAGACATTTTCAAATACGGCACGTCAATTCCGTCTAATTGAAAATTCAAGTATGAGGTTAGCTCGAAATCTTAGTATATATTCTGAAAATGTTTTTGACTTCACAGGAGCAGAGACTGCTTTTAGGTATAGAAAATTGCGTAATATAGGCTTTACTAGTATAAGACGCAATCGATACAAATGGGTAAAACGGTACGCAAGAGTATCGGATTTTCGACGAAAATTATTCAAGGGTTCATCGCGGGCTAGAAGACGAAAGACTTTGCTTTGGAATGCACTTCAAGGAAAAATACATTCGTCTTTTTTTCTAAGAGTGCGGGAAATACCCTTATTTTACCTATCTAGTAATAGCTCGGTAACTTTCAAACCCTCAGTACCTGTTGTTGAATTGATAAAAACAAAAAATTTCGAAGTTTATCAGCAGCTACTAGAAAATTCTCCAGCTTTGAAAGAAAGATTAATTAATGAAGAATCTACACGCACCCGTTCAGCTTTAGCTACTAGAACAGATATAGGTCCAATTCATAATGGAAGAGGATATTTGTTGGTTTTCCAATCTAAATTCCGTAAATATATAAAATTGCCAACATTTATACTTTTCAAAACTATTATACGTTTTTTACTTCGTCAAGAATCTGAATGGAGTAAAGATTGGACATACTGGAGAAAAGAAATTCACATCAATTGTACATTTGATGGTGAAGAATATTCGAGATATGACTTACCTCCCCGTTGGTTAAGAGAGGGTATACAAATCAAAGTTGTGTCTCCATTTCGATTAAAACCTTGGTATACAGATGAAAATAAAAAGAAATTGTCTCTTGACCAAACTTCCATGAAAGTTGAATCTAGCGAGAGCCAAACATTAATAAACAAAAGAAAATTGAAACGAAAGAAACCAAAATTTATTTATTTAACTGTTTTAGGATACCAGACAGATAAACCTTTTGGACCTATTCTAAAAGAAACTTCTTTTTGGAAACCTGTGCAAAAAAAGTTAATTAGGACTTACCAGAAGAGGCGTCTACCTCGTCAAGTAAGGCAAACGTATCAATTCATCAACTCTAGATTACATTTGGAAAAAGTAGTGAAATTTAGTTTAATTGTGTTTCAAAAACTGAACTTTTTATCAAAAATTAAACTAAATAGAAAAAATTCAAATCAAAGAACAAAAAAATTATCTTCCACGTATTTCAAGGAAACATCGGTAAAAAATAATAATTCTATAGTTATTGGTGGAGAAATATATTCAACTAGTTTTTATAGTAAGCCAGCTTTTAATCAAAATTTTGAAAATAAGAAAATGGTTGAGAGTCCCAAGGTTGATTTTGTTAATTCGATAAAACAAGAAATGAAACAAGAAGTTAAAACAGATAATCTCAGAAAAACTTCGATCAATCAAGTAGCCATTGACACTGCATTAAATAATACGGATTTCAGCAATTCTTTTGAAAATTTAAAAGAATTTATTTTTAGTCCACGCTTATTCCTTGCTGCATCGGCTGACGAATTTCTTGTGGTATTAAAAAATCTCCTTTTCAAAATTGGCCGGAGCTCTATTTATTTATTTTATGATTTTGTTACACTACATAAACAATTGAGAAGGCTACGAGAGGAAATTAATCATGAAAATAATGTAGTACCCAAAAACGGAGTTCAATTGTTATCTCAAGGTCAGCTATATGTTGATATATGGAATATTAGCTTGAAAAATAATTTAAATTTGGATTTACTAATTAATAATAATATCAAAAACAGTAATAATAGTAACAATAGAGAGAACATTAGATCACAAGGAGATATTAATCAAGATAATAATACTTGGTCTAGTGATTTTAATCACTCCTCAAAGTTTCATGTTTTATCAAGCAAATCTTCATCAGTTCGTTTAAACTCAACACTAACGGAAATTCAGAATAAAAAAGAAAATGGTATAAATCGTTTTCCAATTCATTCTGATACAAAAATTGATAACCAAGAAATGCCCAACGAAATCTTAAGTGAAAATACTGCGAAGTATATAGAAGAATGGGGATTCTGGAATAAGTTTTATAACGTGAATGACGAAATTTGGAGTAATTGGCTAGATTGTTTTCCTAAGTACAATTTATCATCAATAATATGGCGTGAGATAGCACCTAGCAGATGGAAAGAAAATTTAGAAGACTTTACTAATCTCAAAAAAATAACTACTCAGAATAATCCGCGATATCGTGTTTATCCAGGCAAGTTCCATAGTTATTCCATTTACACACAAAAGTTATTTCTTAGAGATCGAATAAATAATTTCAATAAAATTACTAAACAGAGAATTTTATTACAAAATTTAACTGATTTTGTTCGAAGTGGAGATATACAAAATTTTTCTGTCAGACAAGATGTTATTAGACAAAAAAGTTACTTTAAAGATCGCTTCGAAAAAATTAGTAATAAAAGAAAAAATATTAGTAAAAATCTTTTTTCTTTTCCAAATTCCTCTACAAGAAAATATAATCTAAAATTTGACTTAATGTTGTGGCTAGATCCAAAAATGTTAAAAATGAAAGGTCTTTTCACAAGTAAAAATAAAACGAGGAAGACAAAAAGATTGTTGGAAGATAAACCTCCATATTACATATTTAGATACGGAAGTGAATCTGACAAAACAAGAGAGTTATTCAAGTATTTATTTGACCGAGGTATAGAAGATCGAGAGGAGTCAGATTATTTGTTTAACCGGAAATGGAAGCTTGAAATGCAAATGGAAAGTTTTAGAAAATTAAGCGATATTACAAGATTGCTAAGAACCGAGCAAGAATTGATGGCACTTTGTGAAAATAGCGAATTAGATCCAGATTTATTAGGTTTCCAACTTCGAAATAAAAATAAAAATAGATGGTTCCGATTTCTCGGTTTCTTTTATTTTCATCGTTTCGGAAACTTACTTGATGACCAAAGCTTATTGTACAAAATTGTTAATCCTCTGCTAAATGTCAAGTCTATAGCAAAAAAGAGAGATAAGAAACGCTTGTATAAAAATATATATAATGATACTTATATCTTTAGATTGTTCCACATAGTCAATGAACATAATTGTAAGCAGGTGTGTAATTATAATATTGAGGATCTTCTCCTTACACGTCGTCAGCGGGAATTTCGCTTTCTTAACTGTTTAGTAATTTCAAAACAACTAGCTCAGAGAGGAGAGGGTTATTTATCTCACATTATCAATGAAATTGAAAAAACCAAAAATGATGTAGAAGAAATCAAAAATGAGGTAAAGCCAAAGCCTTGGTGTCTTTTACAAGATAGTAGCATTGAAAGTCAAAGAATCAAACGCTTCTTATGGCCCAGTCACCGATTAGAAGAATTAGCCTGTACCGGAAGATTTTGCTTTGGCGCTACAACTGAAAGTAGATTTGCAGCGCTAAAAATTCGGATGTATCCTATAATATAGTATAAAGTGAATAAAATACCTAAAATAAAAAAAAAAATTCATACATATATTATTTCAAGGATTCAGAAATAATTAGTAAATATAATCTAAAGTTCACCAACTTTATTAACTATTGTGACTAATAGCCAGTTCAATTAAGCGTGCTCTCTCAAGTCAATTTTTTGGGGTATAATGTGTGTAAATTCCACATATTATATTCCAAAAATTCAAAATTTTGTGCCTAATATTAATTAATAGTTAATTTTTTATGCAACTACTGGTAAAATCCTCTATAATTGATTTGAAAAGTATACAAAACAAACAACATTGTGCTTATTATTACTATGAATATACAAGGATCTACTGACGCGCGGTTTTTGAACGATAATCAAAATACGGGATTCACAGCTTTTCAAATTTATTATTCAACTTATCGAGTATCAAGACTTACTTATCATCTGGAATCACACCCCAAAGACTACTCATCCCAAATTGGTTTGTGGAAACTACTGGGTAAACGTAAGCGTCTTTTAACTTATTTATCAGGTAAGAATACGGGCTTATATTTAAAAGTTTTAATGAAATTAGGTATTCGAGGACTAAAAGGACGCTAATAATATAACCTAAGATCATTTTTCTTTTATTCCAGGAGAAAAAGAAGCTATGCTAGATTCTTTCTATCTCAAATAGAAAATAATTGTCCTACTCTTATCTTATTTAACCAAAGTGAATGAATTTGTTTGATGACATTTATTGAAAAGGAAGCAATTTACGAATAGTCGGTTTAAACATACGGATCCAATTGTCGTAAGTATGGGTCCTCATCATCCGTCAATGCACGGTGTTCTACGTCTGGTTGTCGTTCCACAGGGTGAAAATGTTATTGATTGCAAACCAATCTTGGGCTATTTACATCGAGGAATGGAAAAAATTGCTGAGAACCGAACAATTGTGCAATATCTTCCTTATGTGACGAGGTGGGATTATTTAGCTACTATGTTTACTGAGGCAGTGACAGTTAATGCGCCAGAAAAATTAGCTAATATTCAGATACCTGAACGGGCTAGTTATATACGCATAATTATGCTTGAATTGAGTCGAGTAGCTTCTCATTTGTTGTGGCTCGGACCCTTTCTAGCTGATATTGGCGCACAAACTCCCTTTTTTTATATATTTCGAGAACGGGAAATGATTTACGATTTATTTGAGGCTGCTACTGGTATGCGCATGATGCATAACTATTTTCGAATTGGGGGTGTCGCAGCAGATTTACCGTATGGTTGGGTAGATAAATGTTTGGATTTTTGCCAATATTGTCTTCCAAAAATTTATGAGTATGAACGATTGATTACAAGGAATCCTATTTTTTTAAAACGAGTGAAAGGGGTAGGTTTTATAAGCAGACAAGAAGCCATCAATTGGGGATTATCTGGACCCTGCTTACGTGCTTCAGGAGTTCAATGGGATCTTCGTAAAATCGATCATTATGAATGTTATGATAAAATAGATTGGCAAATTAAATGGCAAACAGAAGGAGATTCTTTGGCTCGTTATTTAGTACGAATTGACGAAATGAAGGAATCAATAAATATTATTCAACAGGCGTTAAAGCTTCTGCCAGGCGGTCCGTATGAAAACCTGGAAGGTCGCCGTATTGCGCAAGAAAAAGGAAGGATGGATTGGAACAGTTTCAACTACCAGTTTGTTGGAAAGAAATCTTCCCCCACCGTTAAACTACCTCGACAGGAACATTACGTGAGAGTGGAAGCTCCCAAGGGAGAATTAGGAGTTTTCTTAATTGGAGATGATAGTGTTTTTCCTTGGAGATTTAAAATTCGACCACCTGGCTTTGCAAATTTGCAGATTCTTCCTCAACTTCTTAAAGGAATGAAGCTTGCAGATATTATGACAATATTAGGTAGCATAGACATTATTATGGGAGAGGTTGATCGTTAAAATGACAAATATTATCAAAATTTCTGAGAAAGAATTAGCTCAATTTTTCAATGAGTTGAAAATTATAACAACTTTTTCTGAATCAATTTGGATTTTGGCTTATACCCTCACTCTGGTTTTGGTAGTTACAACAGGAGTTTTAGTCATTGTATGGCTCGAATGAAAAATATCGGCGGGAGTACAGCAACGTATCGGGCCAGAATATGCAGGTCCGTTGGGAATTATTCAATCTCTGGCCGATGGAATCAAACTCCTTTTAAAAGAAGATATCATTCCAGCTGGAAGTAACGTTTGGTTATTTACCATCGGTCCAGCTATTGTGGTCATACCGGTTTTTCTCACTTATTTGGTAATACCTTTTGGACAAAATATTATATTAGCAAATTTAAATATTGGTGTTTTTTTCTGGATCGCTATTTCAAGTGTCGTTCCATTAGGTCTTCTTATGTCAGGATACGGTTCAAATAATAAATATTCTTTCTTGGGGGGACTAAGGGCTGCAGCTCAATCTATTAGTTATGAAATACCTCTAGCTTTGTGTGTATTGTCGATATCCCTACGTGTGATTCGATAAAAACGAGTAAGTAAGGAAAAGCTTTTTATTAATTTCCTTTTCTTCACCTTAAAAAATCTCGTTGATTAATAAACCAAATAGTTATCCGGGTGCATTTAAACAGCGTTTTATCGCAGTTACAAAAAAGAACCCCTCTGTATTAGAAACTTATCTGACTATATTTAATTTATATCAGATCTGTGCTACCTAATCCCAAGTCAGTGATTATCCTTATCTAGGCTTGAAACGGAGAAAATTTAGTAGTCAGTTTCTAATTCTTTCATACCTAGAAAAAAAAAGTAAATAGGGAGAAACACTAATATACGCAAGAGAGTTGTATGAAATCAAACTTGTGAACAAAGATAAATAGTAGTCAAAAAAAATCAACAATCAAATACAATAGATATAGATATCTTTCGTTCTACTTTTTTCTTCTTCACCTAAAAGAAAAAACTCAGCCCGGGTAGGGATGGCTGGGTAATAATTATAAATGATTCCACTCTCGAGTATAATCTTATTTACTTCTGGAATAACGATTTGGAACGAAGTAATCCTTATTAATAAGTCAAATTTCATTGAATTAACTGAGTAAAAAAATGGTTATGTTTTTTTTCTGCACAAAAAAAGGAGATTGGATCAAAATACAGAAATTTTCTTTTTTTGATTGAAAAACCAATTTTCAATTCATATACTTTCGAAACTTAATAAGGTTAAGATAGATTCAGAAGCAAACTTTTAGTAAACAGAATCTCATTGAAAAAACAATGCAAAATATTACATTCTAACCGAATAACTTTTTGTTTCAATGGGGAGCCGTATGAAACCCCAAGTTCATGTACGGTTTTGAAATAGAGGCGGGCAAAACCGCCGACTAGACTTATCAGGCAGTTTGAGTACCGTTGATATCGTAGAAATACAATCCAAATATGGTTTTTTAAGTTGGAACGTTTGGCGCCAGCCAATTGGATTCATAGTTTTTTTGATTTCGTCATTAGCAGAGTGTGAAAGGTTGCCATTCGACCTACCAGAGGCCGAAGAAGAGTTAGTGGCAGGTTACCAAACTGAATATTCGGGGATAAAATTCGCTTTATTTTATGTTGGTTCTTACTTGAATTTGTTGATTTCTTCGTTATTTGTAACAATTTTATATCTTGGGGGTTGGAAATCTTCAATTCCCTTTGTTGAAAATTTTATTCAAAATATTTCGATTAACTATGGAATCAATGAATCCTTCGATGTGTTGAAACCAGTTCTAGATATCTTTACTACATTATCCAAATCTTATTTGTTTTTATTTATCTCTATTTTGACAAGACGGACCCTACCTAGAGTACGGATAGATCAATTATTAGATCTTGGATGGAAATTTCTCCTGCCTATTGCTTTAGGGAATTTATTGTTAACAGCTTCGTTTCAAATTTTATCAATAAATTGAGAAACTTCATTTCACAATTTCAAAATTAGTGTAGTTGAATCAAGACAGGGAAGAAAAAAGGTAAAAAGGAAAAAATTTGCGTTTCTTAATCTATTTTCCTCCCTAAAAATTTTGTGTTTGAAATAAATGGTAAAAACAAAAATCTTTCTCTACTATGATCACAACAATAATAAAATTTAAAAACTATGGTCAACAAGTTGTAGAGGCCGCAAAATACATTGGTCAAGGATTCGCGGTTACTTTAGATCATCCAAATCGTCTGCCTACAACTGTTCAGTATCCTTATGAAAAAAATCTACCATCTGAACGATTTCGTGGACGTATTCATTTTGAATTTGACAAATGTATTGCGTGCGAAGTTTGCGTTCGAGCATGTCCAATCAATTTACCAGTTGTTGATTGGACCTTTAGAAAAGATATAAAGAAAAAAAAATTAAGAAGTTATAGCATCGATTTTGGAGTTTGCATTTTTTGTGGTAACTGTATAGAGTACTGTCCGACAAATTGTTTATCAATGACCGAAGAATATGAACTTTCTAGTTATGACCGTCACGAACTAAATTATGATCAAACGTCTTTGGGCCGTGTACCCGTTTCTGTTTTACACGATGTTTCAGTCCAATCTGTCAGAATTTAACTACTAAATTTTATGATTACGAATAAAAAAAAAGAATAATTTATTTTTTAATATGATTGTAAAAACCTATTTCTTTTAGAAATAAGTCAAATAAAAAGAAAGAGAGACTAGTCAATATCAATGAAATTCAACTGAAACACTCAAATTTAAGAATTGTGCACAATGAATCTATCAGAATTAATTCATGAATTTATTTTGGCATTAATAGAACCGGGTATCTTAGTGGGAAGTATAGGCACAGTATCATTTATTAATACAGCTAATTCTGCTTTTTCCCTTGGGCTAGTATTCACATGTATATCTCTATTATATTTTGCATTAAATGCAGATTTCATTGCGGCCGCACAATTGCTAGTTTATGTAGGAGCTATAAATGTTTTAATTGTATTTGCTGTAATGATTACTGATCAATCAGTCAGTTCTGACTCTGAGAAACGCGGCATAGGATATTTCACTGCTCTAGGAGCTTGTTCAATCCTTTTTTTGACAATAGTCTGCATTTTTCATAAAATAAATGATTTTTATTCAAGTAGTATACATCAATCAGAATATTTAAAATTAAATTTGTTTGAGCAAAATGATGTTCAAAACATTGGGTATCAGTTGTTGAACAAATTTCTAGTACCATTTGAGCTTGCTTCACTTCTTCTTTTAGTTGCTTTGGTGGGAGCAATTAATCCGGCTCGAGATGAAGATGAGGGCAAAGATATTGCAGAAAATCAAAAAAAATCGTTTGTTTCTTCAACTTCACCTCGTGATAAGTCCTCATTTTTCTAAATAATAACAACTTATCCAAATGAAAAAAAAAACTGAAAAACCTGGTTAAAAAAAAAAAGAAATTTATTGAAATCGAAAAAGAGGAGAAAAATAATAGATTACGTTTGAAAAAGAACTAATTTTAAGTACCTATCTTGTATGTGTCGGCTTTTTTGGATTAATTACAAGTAGAAATATGGTTAGAGCACTTATGAGCCTTGAGTTAATTTTGAATGGTATTATTTTAAATTTTATTATATTTTCAAATTTTTTTACCAATCGAGAAGGGGGAGAGATTTTTTCACTATTTATAATAACTGTTGCAGCTGCCGAGGCCGCCACTGGATTAGCCATAGCTCTTTCGATCCATCGAATCAGGAAGTCTACTCGTATCGATCAATTAAATTTGTTAAAATGGTAATTGATTGATTGGTGAAAAAGTGATTTTCTCCTTTCAATTTATTCAAAATTATCTTTTTGGATCACGTGCGTCACATACTCTTTTTATTTCTTTTTGTTTTTCAATCGTAAAAAAAAAATGAATGAAATTTTTTTTTATTTTTTTTAGAGAACAATAAAGAAAAAAAAAATATAAGAGTCAAATTTGATTGAATAGAATTTGAAAATGAAAAGAAAAACAATTTTTGTTATACTGATTGATAATTTTATTACTTGAAATTTTTTAATAAATAAAAAATTCAATAAGGAAATTTTAGTAGAAGAGGAGTAAACAGACCTAATGGCACATTCAGTAAAAATTTATGATACATGTATCGGTTGTACCCAGTGTGTAAGGGCATGTCCCACAGATGTACTGGAAATGATACCGTGGGATGGATGCAAGGCTAATCAAATAGCTTCGGCTCCTAGAACAGAAGACTGCGTGGGATGCAAAAGATGTGAATCAGCTTGCCCCACCGATTTTTTAAGTGTACGTGTTTATCTGGGAGCTGAAACAACCCGTAGCATGGGTCTGGCTTACTAGTCCTCAGTACCTAAAACGGAAAAAGGGAACAAGTGAATTGCCAAATTATCTTATTTTGACTCATACCCGAATCTTTGGAAGCCCAAAGATTCGGGTATGGGTTATTTGATTTAAATCACATAGCTTTTTTTTCTCAAAAATTTTTACTTTTTTTTGTCAATTCATGATTAATAATGTACCTTGGCTAACAACAATCGTATTTTTCCCAATTCTTGCCGGGTTGATGATTCCAATATTGTCCTCTGATGGCAATAAAATCATTCGATGGTATACACTTGGTATCTGCCTACTTGAATTTTCGCTGATTACTTATGTATTCTATTGTCACTTCCAAATTGATTCTCAGTCACTTCAATTGTTAGAAACATTTAGTTGGATAGATTCAATTCATTTTCGTTGGGCATTAGGTATTGATGGACTTTCCATGGGTCTTATTTTACTAACTGGCTTTGTTACTACTTTGGCAACTTTAGGGGCTTGGCCAATTACTCGGAATACGCGGCTTTTTTATTTCTTGATGCTAGTTATGTATAGCGGTCAAATTGGAGTCTTTGTTTCACGAGACATTTTGCTTTTTTTCTTAATGTGGGAATTAGAACTAATTCCAGTTTATTTACTCCTTAGTTTATGGGGAGGAAAAAAACGTTTATACTCGGCTACAAAATTTGTTTTATACACAGCGGGTGGCTCAATTTTTTTGTTATTAGCCGCTCTAACAATGAGTTTCTCCGGTAGCGACGTTCCTTCTTTTGATATTCAAGATTCAATTGATAAATCTTATCCAGTTTCTTTAGAAATACTTATTTATATTGGATTCTTAGTTGCTTATGCCGTCAAATTACCAATCATTCCTTTTCATACTTGGTTACCGGATACTCATGGAGAAGCACATTATAGTACCTGTATGTTGCTAGCTGGGGTGCTGTTAAAAATGGGCGGATACGGTCTCATTAGAATAAATCTGGAATTATTGACTCATGCTCATTTTTTTTTAGGATCAGGACTAATGTTGTTTGGAGCAATTCAAATTGCATATGCTTCTTTCATTTCTATGAGTCAGCGTAATTTGAAAAAAAGAATTGCTTATTCTTCGATTTCTCACATGGGTTTTGTAACCATAGGAATTGGTTCTTTGACAGATTCGGGTATTGACGGAGCAATGTTACAAATGATTTCACATGGTCTAATTGGGGCTGCTTTATTCTTTCTTGCTGGTACTTGTTATGATAGAACTCGAACTTATCTATTAGATCAGTTAGGAGGGGTTGCAACTACCTTGCCTAAACTTTTTACCATGTTTAGTATTTTTTCATTGGCATCTCTTGCATTGCCAGGAATGAGCGGGTTTGTATCAGAATTGCTAGTTTTTATAGGAGTTAGTACTGCCGAACAATATTCATTTCCTTTCAAAATAGTAATTACATTGGTGGGAGCAATCGGCACAGTATCAACCTCAATATATTTATTATCAATGTTACGTCGTATGTTTTATGGTTATAGGTTAGTTAACCAATCAAATTCTTATTTAATCGATCTTGGTCCAAGAGAATTATTTATTTTGATTTGTTTGTTCTTGCCAATACTAGGTATCGGTTCATATCCAAATTTAATTTTACCCATCTGGAGGAATAAAGTTAGTTCAATCTCACTTTTATACTCTAACATGATCAAATAAAACAAAACTCATAGTGAAAAGTTTTAATAAATTGTTGTATCGAGTTTATTTCTATTATTAAAAAAGGTTGGTTAGACATCAATTCATTAAACCCTTTAATTAATATATGTAAAATTGTTTTTACAGTGGAGAGACATAAGCTAACAATAAATTGTAAAAATTGTTTGTTTATGTCTCTACGTTTAACTCTTTGAAATTTTTTTTTTATTTAATTGAACGGATATCGTTTCTTTACTAATCCTAAAAATTATTTAACTAGGTTTGTTTAGTTTATTACAAAAAAAAATCACTATAAATTTGAAATTGTTGTATTTCTGTTATATAAGCCAACCATAATTATGTAAACCAACTCCTAACAAATTGACTCCCAAAAAGCAAATCCAAACCAAGAAAAAGCCCATAGATGCAGCCATGGCAGAACCTTTACCCATCCATTTTTTATTTATTCTTATATGAAGATAAATAGCGTATATTAACCAGGTTATTAGGGCCCACGTTTCTTTTGGGTCCCAACTCCAATAAGATCCCCAAGCTTCATTAGCCCACACTGCTCCGGAAATTATACCGATAGTCAAAAAAGAAAAGCCCAAACTTATTGCTTGATAAGTCCATTTATCTAACAAATGAATTAATTGGCATTTTCTGGAGTTCAAAAAAAGTGAATAAGAAAAACTTTCCGTAATGATTTGTTTCGGAAAGTTTTTAGAAATCAGCGGGTAATTTTTATTTCTAAATTCAAAATTATTTGTCAAGTTTCCAACACAATATCTTTTTATTTCACCGTGAAAAATACTCAATAAAACGATTGCTAGTAAAGAACCAAACAACAAGGTTGCATAACTAATTAACGTTGTACTTACATGCATCATCAACCATTGAGACTGTAAAGCAGGTACTAATGACATGGATTCTCGCATTTTGTGAGGAAGACTTAAAACCGCAAAAGCGTGAACTAGCAGAGCACTTGTTGCCAGAACTGGAGCTGACAACCGCTTTTTATTTTTCACATTTGAGATTAAATATAAAAACGAAAAACCCCATGAAAGAAACATCAGTGATTCATATAAATTTCCTAGCGGCAAATGTTGAGTTTGAAAAAAACGAGTAGTCAGAAATCCTGTAGTACATAAAAAAGCAAATTTCATGCCATTGTTGCTAAAATGATTGATTTTATCAATTTCAAAAAAGAAATTGATTAGATTTAGCAACGTGACCAAAAAAAGGATTAGAAATGAAATGTAAACAAATATTTGCTCGACGTAAAGATATATCATAATTAAAAACAACCAACAATTTTTTCTTTTAATTTGATCTAATTAATTTCAATTTATTTAAGATCTTATATTCACTTCAGTTTAACATACTTGACGTACTGGTTTGAAGTGCCGCTACTCGGATTCGAACCGAGATGCCCTAGCACTGCTTCCTAAGAGCAGCGTGTCTACCTATTTCACCATAGCGGCTTATTGAGGTTTGAACAATTGCAAACTTCTTTTATATTTTATATCACACCAGAACATCAAGTCAACTATTATATCGTTTTTCTTTTTAAGAAAGCTAGAAAGTATTAATGTATCAAGACTAACTAGTAAAAAGATACTTGCTTATTCAATAGAAAAATGATATTCGTAATAGAAAAATATCCTTTATATATACTATATATATACATATATATATATAGTATCCCGTATATATATATATATATGTATATATATATATACGGGATATAGCGCAGTTTGGTAGCGCACCATCTTGGGGTGATGGAGGCCGCAGGTTCAAATCCTGCTATTCCGAATCAAAAAATTTATAATGAAAATTTTTCATAACGCTTAATAGTTATATATATGTATATATTACAGTTACAGTTTTGTTCATTAGTTTTGTTAATAGATAGATTTTTTGTATTTTTTTTTTACCATGTGTAGGATTCATACAATATCTAATGTTTAATTGGTTCGTTAAAGAAATCAGAATTTCTTTTTATTTTAATCTTCTAAATACATGTTCTCTTAGATTGTCAATCTGAATTAATTTACAAATTTTATTTCATTGCAAATAATAACTATAAAAACCTATTTTTTTTTTTTAAGTATGAATTTATATAGTTTTTATCTTTTTTTCTTGGATAACATAAGTTATTTTATAAAGAATTCACTTACTCTGTTAAAATTGTTAGAAAAAATTCTACTAATTTAGAACTTCTTCTCGGCTACATAATAGAAGCTTCTGGAACGACCACTCAAAACAGATTGAGCTAAAGAAAAAGATTTTGATGCTTTTTTCAAGGACTTCATTGTCCAAACTCTATTACGAATTTTCTTTTTCGATCTAGAAGTGCGTTTTTTTGGAACAGCCATAGTTTAATTTATTGTATTCGCATAGGATTTTCTTTTTGACTACTTATTATTATATTGATACGTGCTAATAGAATAGATATAATGAAGAAAAAAGTTTTTTTTAATAAAGGAATAAAAAGACAAACGTAAAAATTTTATTTTGTCGTTACGACAAAATTTTCTAAGTATTAAATGACTAATTTATTTAGTTAGTTTTTGTTTTTGGGTCACTTAAAGAAATGGAGTCAATTACAAGTCTGACCATACTTTCCCTATAACCAAAAATTTTTTGCTTTTTTTTCTTGCAACTAATTTTCTGTATAACTAATTTTTTTTTGGAGCAACTATGTAAGAGTCGCCCTTTTACAACCGCATTAGATAACCACGGAGAACCAATCTTTATAACAGCTTCATCATGTACAAGCAAGATTCTATTGATGGATATTTGTTTGTTAAATCCTAACGTATCTAGATTTGAAGTAAAGCGACGAATATCATAAAATTTTCCTGGCTCTACTTTTAATTGACTTCCTCCAATATCAATAATTGCGTATTTACCCATTATGATTTTCTCTTTTATAGAATTTGATTGTAAAATATGCTTAATTTTGCGACTTGTCTAAGTATTTCGTTGGTGATCAACGTTTGTCAAGGTTTCTTATGTTGTTTATTACTAAGTGAAGTTTCAATCTTAATTATTTAATGGATAAAAATTAACGATATCATTTGCCTACATTCTATTTGTTATTTTCACTTTTTTATTCACAAGAAAGAACTAAATAACTAATATTAATTTAAATTCAAATTTTATACGCTTGTCTGTGAAAATTTCAAACGAATACGCTTTTCTTATTCCCACATGTCCATTAGTAGCTGCTTGTTTAACCGGGCTGTTAACCTTCTTTTTTTCAAAGGCCACAAGAAGTTTTCGTCGCTTGTGCTCATCTTTCAACATATTTTTATTAATTGTTGCCCTCTTTGTTTCCATTTTTTTACTTCGAGAACAATTTGTTAATTATTCAACTGAAGAAACTTTTTTGAATAAAGAGTTTATTTGGACTTGGATTTATGATAAGACTTTCTGTTTAACAGTAGGTTTTTTAGTTGATTCACTTAGTCTTACTATGGCAATATTAGTAACTACCGTAGGCATTTTAGTGATGATTTATAGTGATAGTTATATGCGTTATGATCAGGGATATGTGAGGTTTTATGCTTATTTAAGCCTGTTTACTGCGTCGATGTCAGGTTCAGTTTTTAGCCCCAACTTAATACAACTTTATTTTTTCTGGGAACTAGTTGGAATGTGTTCATATTTATTAATAGGTTTTTGGTTTACAAGATCAAGTGCCGCAAACGCTTGTCAAAAAGCTTTTGTTACCAACCGCATAGGAGATTTTGGATTACTTTTAGGAATATTAGGTCTATATTGGACAACTGGTAGTTTCGAGATTTTTGAATTGTGTGATTGATTTATTGAATTAGAAAAAACAGGATTTGTAAATTTTCTTTTTGCAAACATAATTATTGTTTTATTATTTCTCGGACCAGTAGCTAAATCCGCTCAATTTCCACTTCATGTGTGGTTACCCGATGCAATGGAAGGGCCTACACCAATTTCGGCTCTTATCCATGCAGCTACAATGGTAGCTGCGGGTATCTTTTTTATCGCTCGAATTTTTAAGTTAATATTGAGCTTACCCTTAGCAATGTCAATAATTTCTTGGGTAGGTGGTCTAACAGCTTTATTGGGTGCTACATTAGCTCTTTTTCAGAAAGATCTCAAAAAAGGTCTTGCTTATTCTACTATGTCTCAGTTGGGATATATGGTTTCAGCTTTGGGTATTGGTGCTGATCGATCGGCTTTATTTCACCTTATAACACATGCCTATTCCAAAGCTTTGTTATTTCTTGGGGCTGGTTCTGTAATTCATTCACTTGAAAAAATAGTTGGATATTCACCTAATAAGAGTCAAAACATGTTCTTTATGGGCGGATTACGTAGATATATGCCAATTACTGGAACTACTTTTCTTTTAGGTACTCTGTCGCTCTGTGGTATACCACCTTTAGCCTGTTTTTGGTCTAAAGACGAAATTATTACCAAACTTTGGTTATCTTCCTCTTACCTTGGACTCGTAGCTTCTGGAACTGCGGCTCTTACGGCGTTTTATATGTTTCGTATCCATTTATTGACTTTTGAAGGAGATTTTCGTGCCAGTCAATCAGATGAAATTGATTTTAATTATTCTCCCCAAACTAACAAAACCATCACTTTTAGTTTTTGGGGTAAAACAGAATTGATGAAAGAACCCGCAATTGGTCAAATCAGTCAAAATGCAGCATCTTTAGAGTTTAGAGTCAAAAATGTTTTGTCAACCTATTTTGTAGACCCAAATCAATCTAGTCAAATTGATTCAAGTCGAGTCTTATTAAAACCTAAAGAATCGGACTTTTTTATGACAATTCCTCTTATAGTGTTAGCAATACCTACTGTATGTATTGGAGTACTAGGAGTTGATATTCCTGAAACTCAGAAAGAGCTTGGTTTTACGTCATTTTTCAATTGGTTTGTTTTTTCATCAAATATTTTTAAAGAATATAAAATTACTGAAATATTATTTGAAATTTTATTGGATTCAATCGGCTCCTTTAGTTTATCCCTTTTTGGGGTATTTTTAGCATATATTACTTATGGTCAATCTAGTAACACAATAAAGCAAAAACAAATTTTTAAATCAGAATTTTCTTCGGAGAAAAAAATCATTAGTGTACTTGGGTACTTTGCGTATTATGCCCAGTCTTGGTCATTAAATCGGGGTTTTATTGATTACTATTACGATCTTTTTTTCATACGTGGCACAATGTTTTTGAGTCAAGTATTTTTAAATTTTGATCGTCATATAATTGATGGTTTTGTTAACGCAACAGGGTTAGTAAGTTTTTTTAGCGGAGAAAGTATACGTTATGGAGAAAATGGTCGAATTTCTTATTATTCATTTACAATATTAGTCGGAATTTCTTTATTAATAATACTATTACTCATTTTAGTTCCGCCTTTTCCGTAAACTGCTATTTTCGTTTCACGAAGCTCCAATTCGCATTCATCTCTCCCGGCTATTCTTCATTTTCCCCAATTTTTTTCTATTTCCCTTTTGGTTTTTTTCTTTTCCCTGTTTTTTTTCTTCCTCAAATATTTTCCTTCCATGATCCATAAGGCGGAAAGACCCTGTAACTATTCTACTACGGCTCCAGGAAGGGGGGGAATAGAAATCACTAATTGGTGTCAATACGAATTAGGGAAGGGGTTTGGTTTGTGGGGTTGATCTCGACCTTGTCTTGTCCGATTAACCCCCCCATGTTGACTCTTGATTTGGGAGACCCTACATTCAAATGGGATTGCTATTGCCGACCCTTCTCCCTATAATGAAAATTAGGGCGTATACAAAATTGACAAAATGCAGAGAAAGCAACTCATTCCAGATTGAATTTGGAAGTGGCTTCCAGAAAAAAGGTCCTCAAGGGTGTATGAAACTGAATTTCCTACCATTTTCCCAGGTAGCTCAGTGGTAGAGCGGTCGGCTGTTAACCGATTGGTCGTAGGTTCGAATCCTATCCGGGGAGATTTGTATATACGTACGTCAAGAAATTCTAGTAATAGGAGAAGAGTTGTATTTCAGACATATGCTAAAGAAAGTCTTGTTGGATCATGACCCATCAATTGTTGAATGCTTTTTATCATCGTGTTTCTTTCAAACCTCAACACCAACAAATGAAGACAGGAATACTGGCGCGTTCCTTACCCCCCCCCCCCTCCCCGGTCCCCCATGCATGCATGGAGGCGCCGTTTTGATTTAATAGTTTTCACTTCAATTTGATCTGGTGTATCAAATAACAAATAACTGCAATGATCAAATTAATAAGTCAACTAGGGGTTCAATCCATAATTTTTTCAAGAATACATATGAATGGCCTTCCTTTATGAACAAGTAAGGAAAAAAGAAAGGGTGCATTACCTAAAATTAGTTTCTGTTTAGCTGGAATCCGCGTAGAATACTGATCGCGAGGAAGAATTACAATAATAGGACCCAGGAGAAGCATTCTTAGGTGGACCCCGTTCCAACAACTCAGACAAATTCCGGTGCCTCCTCTGCAGCCAGGTTAAATAACGTTTCAGAGATACCGAATCCCATTCTAATCGGTCAAAAATAAAATATAATAATGATAAAAAAAAACTGGCCTTGTTTGCATAATTCCTACGAAATAACCGCTATTAGTTATTAATTTTCAGTAAGGAGACTCCTATTATCATTATCATATAGTAACTGGTCTCCAATTTATTACTTTTTGAAAAGTTAGAATTGTATTTTTTTTTTATCAGTAAAAGGAAAAATAGAGATCTTCCTCTTACTGATTTGGTTTCCACTTATATGGTTAGAGATCTAGATGGAGTGGGAAATCTTTCATCTAGAAAACAACAGTTGTTTTACGACATTGAGCTTTTTCATGAAGTAACTGATTCATTGATCCAGTGATGTTTCACCAAACCGGAACGGATTGGATAAATATTCATAAGTTTCAAGTAACATATTATAGATAAGAAAATCCTGAAATGGGGAACGGTTCCGTCTCATCCATCTGTTTCTATGAACCAGAAGCCTAAACCGAAGAAATCGTTCCGGGAAATCCTCCGCTACCGTGTAACAGTCCAAATGAACGGGAATAAATATCTGTGGATACTGCAGATATATATCTATGAAAGAAGTTTCTTTTACGTATTCGGAATCTTGCTCCTCCTCATCCAAAGAAAGATTAGGCCAACGATTAATAGATGAATCGGGTTTCAATTTCGGATTATCTTCACGATAGAGAAAGAAATTTTTAATTTTCTTATTTGACGTCTTTTGAAGGCGCTGCCTTCTCATACCGTAAATGTTGTAAAGCCTCCGCGCCAGTTCTTTTGTTGAAAACAAGTTGCGTCGCGAAGAAGGAATGTTAGGGTCTGGCTGGAACAGAAGCATGGGGTCCCAGATGAAGCGCCTCCCGAAGAGTCGAGTCGTTTCATTAATTCGATCACAATGTGTTTCATACTCATTAATAGATGAGTCGCCAGAGATTCCCAACTCTAAAAATTGCTCACGTAACAACATATTATCCAATTGGTTTTCCAATCTTTTAATAAAGCTATCTGTTTCATTAGTGGCAGATTTTTCAAAATTGAAAAGATACCCGCTTTTATTGCGCCCTTTACTTTTTTCCCCCTTAATATTATTGAATTCAAAATTTTGTTGGGGTATATAATTCTGATTCTGATAAAGGAGAATTAATTTATACAAATGGTTGGGTTCGGATAATACCCCCATCAATTCATAAGTTCTGCTTCGTAAGAAACGGAGACGCCAAGTCTTATGGGACCAAGTGATCTCACGCGATATCTCTGTTGTTGAGGCTATTAATTCGGGTGACTGTTGCATCTCGAAGTCGGCCAGACTACTACTAAGTCTGTCTTCTTTTCTCAGAAATTTAGAAGAGCAACTTGTAGAGGTTACTCCTAAGCAATACTTGGGTTCTCCAATAGGGAAGGGAATAGAAAAACTATTATTGCGTTGACTCCCCTTTCTAAAAATTTCTGAACGTGAAAAATTATTTGAGAGGTTTTCTAGGACACCACAAGCTAGGTTTAAGTCATTCTCTACGAGTTTGTCGATGACAATGAAATTCTCTTTTTTTCTCATATCCATTTGTATTTGGAACGAATCGTGAGCTACTAATTCAGCTAGTATCCTTAGGAGGTGCGAAAACACAGTGAATTCATCAATTGTTGATTCGTTTCTGGAAGGTTCCACATACCAGTTAGACAAATAATAAAATCGCATTTTTAACGCGTCACGACCAATAAATGAAATATTTGTGAGATAAGTATCTATCAAACTATTCTTCGAAGTAGCTTCCGCTATCTCGTAGGAGGAGATTTTCCATTCCGAATCAGATTCCATTTCATGGCCCATATCACTAACAGCCGAGTGCTGTCTATGCAAAGCTAATTGAATCGCGTTGCTACAGACAAACTTTTTTCTTTTGAAAGTACCTATTAATAATGCTTCATTGGCCAAAAAGAATAAATCTCGTTTGCTATAACCCGTAGTTCCAGACACATTACTCTCAATAAGAGACGGATTAGTTTCTAATTTGAAACCTTTGATCCGTAATAGAATTGATAATTCTTTCTGACGTTGACGCCCGTTGAACTTTCTAAAATTTATTAATTAGTTTAACCGATTCGGAGCTACTGAAGCTGGATCTATCCTCGCAGGTACGTGAGTCGTGGCAATAACAACATTCTTGCGAATGTTGAAGTTGCTGAGCTTGTGACTAATACGATTCAATATTTGACAAAGTAAAAATTTGGGATCAGCTTCTAGCTTATTATACGAACGATTAATATTCAATTCATGAATATCTTGAATCCATAATGTACAAGGAGACATTTCTCTTGCTATTTCAAAGACCATATTTAATCGGTATGCGCTCTCTTTCGAGATGAAATTTCCACGTACATTGCCCAAAAAGGATCGGTTATATATGAACCTCTTTAATGATAGTTTCACCACTGGAAAATAGGAGTTGAATGCTACATTTCTAATAATAGAAGATCGGCCAGTTTCTATAGGTCCTACTAGCAAAATTCCTTTAGATGGTAATAATCTCGATTGGAGTGAAATGGGTATGTCGCTATATGGCATGTTTAGTAGACTGTCGTTTCGTCTTGGTGCTGCTGCTGAAAATAAAATATTTCTCCCGAAAGCCGAAAAAGCCCATTTCTCCGCAGGATCCAACTTACGGATTTTGTGACCCAATAAATTATTTTGCCAGAATTTCAGTAAATATTCCAAAATATTGCATCTTTCTTGTGGGTAAGGTTGATAAACAATCTTGTTGCTCAATAAATCATAATTGGATTTTGATTTCGATCCATACTTGTAGAAAATTTTAGTTGTTACTAAACATTGAGTCAGTAGTTCTTTATTACTATCTATAATATCAGAGCTTTCTCTACAAAATAGCCATGAATCAAGTTCATTCTTCACAATAAGGAAAAAAAATATATTATTTATATAAGTTAAGAATCGCCTCAAGGAATGGATTAATAGATCTCTTGTTAACATTTATCTTGTCGGAGGGGAATACATTACCTTTTTCAAATAGAATCCGCGCATTGGGTCTGTTAAATATTCAATAATATCGAAACGTTTCCATAAATGAAAGGAATTGAAACCCGAAACGGCAGACAAAGGATGTTTCAATAACGTGAAAACAAACAATATTGAGAGGATGCAGCAATATAAGATAGAAGACCTATTGGAAAATTGAGATACTGACCATTCTTCTGGATATGACATCTCCGCCTCATCAGAAATTTTTTCGGGAATGAGAAGACCTATCTTGGAGAATAGGTTATTAATAGAATTGTTTTCAAATTCAAATTTCAATCCTAGCCTTTGCAGGCGTCGGAATAAATAGCTTTTTGCCCCATCTAATAAATCCTCAGCAATTTTTTTAGAGATTCTAGGAAGCTCGTGATTTGAGTCGTAACTTAGTTTAAGTATTATTTCTGGATATGTTTCTCTAATCAGGTCGTAGAAGTATCTCCACCAGGTGGGGGTAAAAAACAGAGGTATATAATCTCTCAACAAGCTCCATTTTTCATCCATATTGTCTTTCCAAAAGATCCAAGAGATTTTATATCTGTCCAACTCCGTTGATAATTCATTCAAATTGGTAAATTGGGACGAGCGAGTAGCTTCTTCTTGGGCAGATTCATCTGCAAACCCCGCATCTCCGCGGGGAACCTCTTTTACGATTGATCCTGATAGAAATCTCGATGTTACATTATTGCATAATGAGAATCTTAGCGACCAATAGGGTGTATCCAATTTTTCCGGTTCCCATAAATATCTAATAGACAAATTGTCTTGATAGACTCGATTCCCGGTGAAACCGTTTTTTGAGCCTAATCCCTTTTGAAAAAACTTCTCTGAATTGACTCGATCCAATACCACCAGATTCCAACGAGATTGAGGTTGCTGATGATCTAAGTCGGAATTAATCGGCGCCTCTTTCAGAGAAACTCCATCGTTATTGCACGAGAACAGAAACGAGTCTATGGCTTCACGAGGGGATGAGTTCAACCTTGTCAATAACCCATTCAGATCCAAAATAGAAATTGGAAGTCCATCTAAATGAGTTACTGTTGTTGCCGATTCATGCAGATTAGACAAACGAAATTGAATTGATGTCAGTAAGTGACCAGCTACCCTCTCTACTTGTTCCGAAGAATTGAATGATAACAAATCTGACAATTGGGGATGAATAAATGAGATGATCTCAGATGAGATAGCTTTCTCTTTCTCGCCGGAGACCCCAAGAAGAAAGTTTTCTAACACGTTGAAATAACTACTGTTGCATTTCCCGATGAAAAAACCCCTTTCTATTCTCGGAATGAAGTTGTTTACAGCACGGCTCTGTATAGGTGAGTGGTTTATTTTATCCATTTGATAAAAAATGTTTTTTGAAATACCCGCACCAATATTTCTGATTGAAACTCCCTCCCAATTTAAATCATGTAGAAACAGATTTCTCCAAATATATCCTCCCGTAATGGAAAGAGCCTCGCTCGAAAATCCTGTTCGGATAGCTTCGATGTGGGGCAATTCAAGAAAAGTGGGATTCAACGCAGGTTTGAGTGCAGTTGAAGAGCCTATCAATTCTTCATTTCTTAACAATCTAGGCTTGAGAAATAAACTTCTTTTTCTTTCAAGAATTTCTTTAAGAAAGAGTACGTCCTCCTGAAACTCATACACAAAGTCTGATGGTAATGAAAAATTAGGCTTATTTATTAAATTCAATTTGTTCAACTTCTCATCTAGTTCGTTCAATTTTTCTATGCAGTAATCAATGGTATCTATCAGAGCTTTCTGGCGAGTAATCTCAGCAACAATCATTTTAGAAAAAAATACCACATTGAGAAATCGGTGAAAACATTTATTGGTATGTTTCTTGGTTGCATCAGTGTTATTTAATAACTTGTTTTTCATTATTGACATACGGCAAATTACTTCCAAATCGTCCTTCATTGCTTTTTCCAAGAATTTTCCGACCGGCAAAAGATACAAATTTTCTGTTGTAGTAATCCATTTACGCACATTTAATTGAACATTTAGAAACTCATCAATTCGAGAGGTAATATATTCGTTCCATAGACGTTCCACATCATCCTTCCACTTGAATACTATGTATTCAGTTGCAATTCTTGTTACACTGGTATATTCTCCGCGCCCCGTCCAATCATCCAACCAATAGTTGATTCGAAAGAAATATTCAGTGGATAACGCGCAGAAATAGTCGTGGAAAAGAAATATGTATGTTGAGTAAAGAAATATGATTTTCTTTTGCCCATACAATCTAACTAGCAAATATATTGAATCTACTAGGCTCCACCTTCCTTTTAATTTGTTTAAATTTTTACTTCCATTAGTAGTTTCTTTAGGGATACTGAAAGATGCTTTAAAATAGTTTGGAAGAATCTCATTAAAGTCAAAGTATCCACTACTTGATAACCCAAGTTTCTTGTCAGATATTTTAGTAAACGGCATGTTTTCCTGTAAAAATCCTTTCTCGGATTCGATGCTATTACTAATGTCAATACCGATTTCTCCATCAACAATAAGGCTCGATGTTTTAATGAAGTCAATAAGTCGATTTATTAATTGATTTCTAATTTGTAAATAGGCGTATAGACTGGGAAAGTCTTTTCTATCTTTTTCAAAATCTAATCCGGATATAAAGTTGCGAAACAACATCGTTTTTTTACAAGACATAAACGAAGACAAGTTGGAAAAGGCTTCTTGCTCAAATGAAAATGTCGATCCATCTCCTCGTTGATCTGCTGAATCTATAGATTCAAGTAGTACTTTTTCACAGGGGTGTAATCCTACGGGATTAAATAAATTGTTTCTCAACCGTATTGCTTGTACTCCAAGATCTTGTTTGTTACGAATTTCCCGAAGAGACAACAAATCCAAATTGTTTTGGTAGCAGTCACCTCCGTTCTTGGAAACTACTAATCGGTTATAGGATTTGAAAAACCTAAAGAAATCTTGCAGATACCTATCCCCACGAACCACTCGAATCTTTTCAGTTTCATCTTTGAAACTATCCCTGCCAAATACCCTCGTTCTGGACGCGTTCCATATATCCGACGAAATCAAGGAAGTCGTGATATCATGACAAATTTTGTTTTTGTTCTTTTTTGTAGAAACTGAAATATTTTTTTCTTTGTTTGAATCTAAGTGGTAGGAAGCCCGTACTTTTCTGTTCCTATTTTTTTTGAGAGATAAAGATCTTTTGAATTGAAGTAAACAGTCGTGAAAAAACCTACCATAATTTTCTACCTCTTTCTGTCGTATTTCCTCACCTCCATTAATGACTTTTGTTGATACAAAATTTTTATCAATTGAATTTTTGTCACTCCAGCAATGCATAAGAATCGGTATCGTTAGCAACATCAGCATATCCAGATTGATGTTACTCCCCCTCATTACTGAATGGCGAAGATTGCGTAAAAACAGTGAACTCAGAAATCACAAGTCAAATAATCTGATCAAAGGTTCGTCAGTAAAATCTGGACTAACTACAAGTTCTTTGAGATGTTGGTTTTTCAATGATTTGGAAAAGTCGTCCAATCCATTGACTTCTAAGAAGTTCCAAACTTCAGAGGAAGAGTCTGGACTTCTTACTTCTACACTTTCTTTTACTACCTTATTTCCAATCGTTTCTTTTTTCATATCATAGTACCTTACTTCTTAGTTATGAAACTTTTTCTCCATCTATTTCCATATTTATAATATTAAATAGATTATCTAGTTATTTTCTATCTATACTAGAATATTTATTCTATTCTATATAGATTATACCATAAATTTTGAAAATTTCAATATGGGATGGAAGAAATCTATCAAACAAGTCTAATCATTTCTATTTCTGTAAAGAAAATAGCCGCCTTCAAAAAAAACTGGAATGAATAAACTTGGGAATTCTCAAATGTTCTTTTTGAAGAAAACCGCATGCATCTACCCCACGCACCTTAACTTAACAAACAAATTTTCTCCGCTCTAAGTAGCCGGAGCAGTAGTATTGAATTACCTGGATGGGCGAACGACGGGGATTGAACCCGCGCGTGATGGATTCACAATCCATTGCCTTGATCCACTTGGCTACGTCCGCCCCCTCTGTGAATGTAATGTTAAGGGGCCTGGGCTCCCCGAATGGAATGTGAACGAGATCCATCCGTTAAGCTAGATAGATTGTTGTTCAATTGATACACATCTATACGAACTGTATGATTTAACTGTATAGCAATATAACAGAAAATAGGTGAGAATGTACTTCCAACTTCTTCTATCCAAAAGATTGAATGAAGTTACAAGCATTCAGTCAGTGAGTCAAAATAGGAACTTATTTCATTTCAGAAGGATATTCCATCTATTTTTTGTTCTTTTTCATTCACAGTCGCAAACTGATAACCGTGAGATTGTTACAGGCTGTTCTTTTCCTTTTTTTTTGTTCTCTCGTACGAACCTTTACTTTTTCTTTTCTTGGACACCAAACCCTATCTTCCGAAGTTGAAGGGTTTGGCATCCATGTACTGCCTAACCAAACGGAGATTATCCGTTTACAGAAGGGGCTTCAACAGAAGCTAAGTCTAGAGGGAAGTTATGAGCGTTACGTTCATGCATAACTTCCATACCTAGGTTAGCGCGGTTGATGATGTCAGCCCAGGTGTTTATAACACGACCTTGGCTGTCAACCACGGATTGGTTGAAGTTAAAACCATTCAAGTTGAATGCCATAGTGCTGATACCTAAGGCGGTGAACCAGATACCTACTACGGGCCAAGCAGCTAAAAAGAAGTGTAGAGAACGAGAATTGTTGAAGCTAGCATATTGGAAGATCAAACGACCAAAATAGCCGTGAGCAGCTACAATGTTGTAAGTTTCTTCTTCTTGACCAAACTTATAACCTGCATTAGCAGACTCATTCTCAGTAGTTTCTCTAATCAAACTAGAAGTTACCAAAGAACCATGCATAGCACTGAATAGAGAGCCGCCGAATACGCCAGCTACACCCAACATGTGGAAGGGATGCATAAGGATGTTGTGCTCAGCCTGGAAGACGATCATAAAATTGAAAGTACCAGAAATGCCCAGAGGCATACCGTCAGAAAAACTTCCTTGACCAATTGGGTAGATCAAGAAGACAGCGGTCGCAGCTGCAACTGGGGCTGAGTAAGCAACAGCAATCCAAGGACGCATACCTAAACGGAAGCTTAGTTCCCACTCACGACCCATGTAGCAAGCTACACCAAGTAGGAAGTGAAGAACGATCAATTCATAAGGACCACCATTGTAAAGCCATTCATCGACAGAAGCTGCTTCCCAGATTGGGTAGAAGTGTAACCCAATAGCTGCAGAAGTAGGGACGATAGCGCCTGAGATAATGTTGTTACCGTATAGCAAAGAACCAGAAACGGGCTCACGAATACCATCAATATCTACAGGAGGAGCTGCGACGAAAGCAATGATGAATACAGAGGTTGCGGTTAGTAGGGTAGGAATCATCAATACACCAAACCATCCGATGTAAAGACGGTTTTCGGTGCTGGTGATCCAGTCGCAAAAGCGACCCCATAGACTTGCGCTTTCGCGTCTTTCTAAAGTTGCGGTCATGGTAATTTTTGGTTTTCGAAAAGGAGTTAGTGATTCCCCAGGCTAATAAGCCTGTTAGTTCGTAGTGTATCATAAAAATCTATCTATGTCAACCAAAATTGATTAAGTCTTTAAAATCCTTAAATGAAAATGCATAGGTTTTTTTTCCGTATCTTAACTTTTTTTTTTCTTTTTTGTTACTTATTTCACAATATGAATTTTTCAAAACACAGGGAAGAGAGGTAAAAGTTTTTATTTACGCAATATGCGTTTCTAATTGATTTCAATTTTGAAAGAAACTAATCCTGCGTTAAGTCTTTTCAGTAAGTAATCCGCAACTTCGAACACCAAACGAAAAAAAAAAGAAATATTAAAATGATTAACAAACTTACACTCATTCATTTTTTCGTAGTGTTTCTTGATTCCCCGGGACTGGCGCCCTGGTTCCAATCCACAATTTTTTTGTTGTGGATTGGAACGAATCTAAACAAAACTAACGGAAATGAGCAAAAGCTTTGTTAGCTTCCGCAACTTTATGAGTCTCCTCTTTTTTCCGTATGGCACTACCAGAATTTCTGGCAGCATCCATCAATTCATCACTCAATCTTAAAGCCGTACTTCGACCTGAGCGTTTTCGACACGCACTCAATAACCACCGAATGGCCAAAGCTTTTCCTTCTGCAGGTGCTACTTCAACGGGAACTCGATAAGTTGATCCACCCACACGTTTGGTTTGCGTGACTACATCGGGAGTTACCCCACGCACTGCCTGTCGCAGAACAGACAGTGGGTTCTTATTTGTCTTTTATCTAATCCGCTTCATAGCCTGATACAAAATCTGATAAGCTAGTGATTTTTTGCCATTTTTCAGGATACGATCAACTAGCATGTTTACTAATCGATTGCGATAAACTGGGTCCGATTCGATATTTTTAATTTTGTTCACTACACTGCTCCGATGTACCACGAGTTTACAACTATGTCAAACTTCAAATTTTTTTTTCAGCGGTCTCTTAATCTACTATTTTGGCTTCTTCACTCCATATTGTAGAGTGGATCCACCGGTTAATTAGTGGGGGGATCTCCCTCCAAACTGCACGTTCGACTTTCGTCGAATACAGCTTTCCATATGATTGAATAAAAGATACCCAAAGAAATTTCAACCAAATTTTTTTTCTCACGCTAATAAAATCATATTTACTCGTTG